GCCAATGTAGCTTAATTAAAGCATAACACTGAAGATGTTAAGATGGACCCTAGAAAGTTCCGTTAGCACAAAAGCTTGGTCCTCGCTTTTCTATCAGCTTTGGTTAAACTTATACATGCAAGTATCCGCATCCCTGTGAGAATGCCCTACATTACCCAGACGGAATAGAGGAGCAGGCATAAGGCACGACCTACGTCAGCCAGCAAAGCCTTGTTTAGCCACACCCCCAAGGGAACTCAGCAGTAATAGACATTAAGCAATAAGTGTAAACTTGACTTAATTAAAACCAATCAGGGCCGGTGAAACTCGTGCCAGCCGCCGCGGTTATACGAGAGGCCCAAGTTGATAACCGCCGGCGTAAAAGGTGGAACTACGAAGAAGAAAAATAAAGCCGAATGCCCTCAAGACTGTTATAAGTTTTCGAGGAATAGAAGCCTACCAACGAAAGTGGCTTTAAAAACTGTATAATCCACGAAAGCTAGGGAACAAACTGGGATTAGATACCCCACTATGCCTAGCCATAAACACAAGTGAAATCTTCACAACCCCGCTTGCCAGGGGATTACGAGCGTGAGCTTAAAACCCAAAGGACTTGGCGGTGCTTTAGACCCCCCTAGAGGAGCCTGTTCTATAACCGATAATCCCCGTTAAACCTCACCCTCTCTTGTTCTCCCCGCCTATATACCGCCGTCGTCAGCTTACCCTGTGAAGGATAAATAGTGGGCTTAATTGGTACAACCTAAAACGTCAGGTCGAGGTGTAGCGTACGAGAGGGGAAGAAATGGGCTACATTTACTGACTCAGTAAATACGGAAAATGCTCTGAAATAAGCATTTGAAGGAGGATTTAGCAGTAAGAGGAAAATAGAGTGTCCCTCTGAAACTGGCCCTGAAGCGCGCACACACCGCCCGTCACCCTCTCCTAAAAATATAAACATATTAGTAAATAAACAAACACTAAAAAATAAGAAGAGGAAAGTCGTAACATGGTAAGTGTACCGGAAGGTGCCCTTGGAAAAACCAGCACGTAGCTAAAACAGAATAGCATCTCCCTTACACCGAGAAGATGTCCGTGCAAATCGGATCGTACTGAACCCCGAACAGCTAGCCCACCCAGTAAATATCAACAAACAACATTAATTAACCCCCAAAATCCGAACAGAACCTACTAAAACATTTTACCCCCTGAGTATGGGAGACAGAAAAGGACGTTAGGCGCTATAGAAACAGTACCGCAAGGGAAAGCTGAAAGAGAAATGAAAAAACCCAGTGAAGGACATAAAAGCAGAGACAAGGCCTCGTACCTTTTGCATCATGATTTAGCCAGAAATTATCAAGCAAAGCGCCCTATAGTTTGAACCCCCGAAACTGAGCGAGCTACTCCAGGACAGCCTATTGCAGGGCAAACCCGTCTCTGTGGCAAAAGAGTGGGAAGATCTTCGAGTAGAGGTGACAGACCTACCGAGCACAGTTATAGCTGGTTACTCACAAAATGAATAGAAGTTCAGCCTTTAGAATTTTTTACACCAAAAAGGTTATGTACCAGCAGTGATGAAAAGAAAAACTAAAGAGTTATTCAAGGGGGGAACAGCCCCCTTGAAAAAAGATACAACTTTAATGGAAGGCTAAAGATCATAATTTATAAGGCAAAATACCCAGGTGGGCCTAAAAGCAGCCACCCCCTAGAAAGCGTTAAAGCTCAAGTACCTGCCTATCCTTAATACCGACCACCAGTCTTATGCCCCCACACATAGTGAGTCTTTCCATGCACCCATGGAAGCGATACTGCTAAAATGAGTAATAAGAGGGCCGCCCCTCTCCTGTCACCTGTATAACTCAGAACGAACTCGCACTGAAAATTAACGCCCCCAAATAAAGAGGGTAATGAGAAAATTAGTATAAGCAGGAAAACCTCTCACATATACAGCGTTGACCCTACACAGGTGTGTTCAAGGAAAGACTAAAAGAAAAAGAAGGAACTCGGCAAACAACGGCCTCGCCTGTTTACCAAAAACATCGCCTCTTGCAACAATAACCGTATAAGAGGTCCTGCCTGCCCTGTGACATTTAAGTTTAACGGCCGCGGTATCCTGACCGTGCGAAGGTAGCGTAATCACTTGTCTTTTAAATGAAGACCTGTATGAATGGCAAGACGAGGGCTTAGCTGTCTCCTTTTTCCAGTCAATGAAATTGATCTCCCCGTGCAGAAGCGGGGATACCAACATAAGACGAGAAGACCCCATGGAGCTTAAGACACAGAGCAGCTCATACTACAATACCTAGATTAACAGAAATAAGTTTATGACACCTGCTCACATGTCTTTGGTTGGGGCGACCGCGGGGAAACAACCAACCCCCATGTGGAACAGGAGTACTACTCCTTAAAGCCAGAGCCACAGCTCTAACAAGCAGAAAATCTGACCTTCGAGATCCGGCAAAGCCGATCAACGGACCAAGTTACCCTGGGGATAACAGCGCAATCCTCTTTTAGAGCCCATATCGACAAGAGGGTTTACGACCTCGATGTTGGATCAGGACATCCTAATGGTGCAGCCGCTATTAAGGGTTCGTTTGTTCAACGATTAAAGTCCTACGTGATCTGAGTTCAGACCGGAGAAATCCAGGTCAGTTTCTATCTATGACTGCTCTTTTCTAGTACGAAAGGACCGAAAAGAGGGGGCCCATGCAACCAGTAAGCCCCTTCCTGCACTAATGAAGCCAACTTAATTAGGCAAAGGACATATTATTACTTCCTAAGAAAAAGGAACGTTATGGTGGCAGAGCCCGGATATGCAAAAGATCTAAGATCTTTCTAGTGGAGGTTCAAATCCTCCTCATAACTATGATTTCAACTATTTTTACACATATTATTAACCCCCTGGCCTACATCGTGCCCGTTCTTCTTGCGGTGGCTTTCCTGACCCTCCTTGAGCGAAAAGTGCTAGGGTATATGCAGCTACGAAAAGGGCCAAACATCGTAGGCCCTTATGGACTGCTTCAACCCATTGCCGACGGGGTAAAACTCTTCATTAAAGAACCCGTCCGCCCCTCCACCGCCTCCCCTCTGCTATTTCTTTTTGCCCCGGCCCTGGCCTTAACACTCGCACTCACCCTTTGAGCCCCCCTCCCCCTCCCATACCCCGTTACAGACTTGAATTTAACTATTTTGTTTATTCTAGCCCTTTCAAGTTTAGCAGTCTATTCTATTCTAGGCTCAGGATGAGCATCTAACTCAAAGTATGCTCTTATTGGAGCCCTCCGGGCCGTAGCCCAGACAATCTCCTATGAAGTGAGCCTTGGATTAATTATTCTCAGCACCGTTATCTTTACCGGCGGTTTTACCCTACAAATGTTTAATATTGCTCAAGAAAGCGTATGACTCCTTATTCCAGCTTGACCACTAGCCGCAATATGGTACATTTCAACTTTAGCAGAAACCAACCGTGCACCCTTTGACCTAACTGAGGGGGAATCAGAGCTAGTCTCGGGTTTTAACGTGGAATATGCAGGAGGCCCTTTTGCATTATTTTTCCTAGCAGAATACGCCAACATTCTTCTGATGAACACACTGTCAGCCACCCTTTTTATGGGGGCCTCCCATTTTCCACACTTCCCAGAATTAACCACTATTAACCTTATAATTAAAGCGTCCCTTCTCTCCGTACTTTTTCTATGAGTTCGGGCATCATACCCACGGTTCCGCTACGACCAACTAATGCATCTAATCTGAAAGAACTTCCTACCCCTTACGCTTGCCTTAGTTGTTTGACATCTCGCCCTCCCCCTAGCCCTTGCAGGCCTGCCCCCACAACTCTAGTAAGGAGCCGTGCCTGAAGCATAGGGCCACTTTGATAGAGTGAAACATGGGGGTTAAAGTCCCCCCGCCTCCTTAGAAAGAAGGGACTCGAACCCTACCTGAAGAGATCAAAACTCTTAGTGCTTCCACTACACCACTTCCTAGTAAAGTCAGCTAAATAAGCTTTTGGGCCCATACCCCAAACATGATGGTTAAAATCCCTCCTTTGCTAATGAACCCTAGCATTATTCCACTATTTTTTCTTGGCATCCTATTAGGAACTGGACTAGTTGCTTCTAGCTCACACTGGCTCCTTGCATGAATAGGCCTGGAGATTAATACATTAGCCATCATTCCCTTAATGATTCAAAACCGTCATCCCCGAGCAGTCGAAGCTACCACCAAATACTTCATTACCCAAGCGACCGCGGCTGCGGTCCTCTTAGCTGCTGCAACAGCCAATGCCTGACTAACCGGCCAATGAAATATTTATGAACAACCCCACGAAATCCCCACTCTTATGATTATTACAGCTGTTGCACTTAAACTGGGCCTAGCCCCCCTGCACCTGTGACTTCCTGAAGTGCTTCAAGGACTAGATCTTAGCACGGGCCTTCTCCTCTCAACATGACAAAAACTTGCCCCATTCTTAATCCTTACTCAAATTCCCCTTAATGATAATAGTTTGCTTATTTTTTTAGGGTTAACATCCACTCTAGTCGGAGGCTGAGGAGGACTAAACCAGACCCAACTTCGAAAAATTATAGCCTATTCATCAACAGCACACCTAGGCTGAATGGTCCTGATTGTAAAATATGCCCCAACTTTGACCATCCTAGCTTTAGTAACCTACTGAATCATGACATCATCAGCATTCCTTATGTTTAAGTTTAACAAAACTTTCACAATCAATGCTCTAGGACTCTCATGAACAGGCTCCCCCATGATAACAGCCCTTCTACCCCTCGTTTTGTTCTCAATGGGCGGCCTACCCCCCATAACAGGATTTGCACCAAAGATACTTATTCTCCAGGAGCTTACTAAGCAAGGCCTAGGACTAACCGCCCTCCTAGTCTCCCTTACTGCCCTACTAAGCTTATACTTTTACCTACGACTCTCTCACGCAATAACTCTAACCCTTTACCCAAATAACATTGCCGGAGTTCCACGATGACGCCTATATAGTAGCCGGCCCCCGGCCCTAATAGTCGCAACAACATTTGCTGCAATCTTCCTCCTGCCTCTTACACCATCAATTACAGCACTTCTTATGACCTAAGGGACTTAGGATAATGCAAAACCAAGGGCCTTCAAAGCCTTAAATGGAGGTTAAAATCCTCCAGACCCTGTCTAAGACTTGCAGGACATTAACCCACATCTTCTACGTGCAAAGCAGATACTTTAATTAAGCTAAAGCCTTTCTAGGCAGGAAGGCCTCGATCCTACAAACTCTTAGTTAACAGCTAAGCGCCCTAACCAGCGAGCATCCGCCTATCTTTCCCCGCCTGCCGGGGCAGGGCCGGGGAAAGCCCCGGCAGGCGGTAACCTGCTACTTGGGATTTGCAAGCCCACGTGTGGCACACCTCAGAGCTTGGTAAAAAGAGGACTTAAACCTCTGTGCATGGAGCTACAACCCACCACTTATTCTCTCAGTCATTTTACCTGTGGCAATTACCCGTTGATTCTTCTCGACAAATCATAAAGACATTGGTACCCTCTACCTTGTGTTCGGTGCCTGAGCCGGAATAGTAGGCACAGCTTTAAGCCTTTTAATCCGAGCTGAGCTCAGCCAGCCTGGCGCCCTCCTTGGGGACGACCAGATTTATAATGTTATCGTAACAGCACATGCATTTGTAATAATTTTCTTTATAGTAATACCAATTATGATTGGCGGTTTCGGAAACTGACTCATTCCCCTAATGATTGGTGCCCCTGACATAGCCTTCCCCCGAATAAATAATATGAGCTTCTGACTTCTTCCCCCTTCATTCCTACTCCTTCTGGCCTCTTCTGGGGTAGAAGCTGGAGCAGGAACAGGCTGAACTGTTTACCCACCTCTGGCGGGCAACCTAGCACATGCCGGGGCATCTGTAGACCTAACAATTTTTTCCCTACACTTGGCAGGTATCTCATCTATTCTTGGGGCAATTAATTTTATTACCACAATTTTAAATATGAAGCCCCCCGCAATCTCCCAGTACCAAACCCCTCTGTTCGTGTGAGCTGTTTTAATCACAGCTGTTCTTCTGCTTCTGTCCCTGCCTGTTCTTGCTGCTGGCATCACAATGCTCCTAACAGACCGTAACTTAAACACATCTTTCTTTGACCCAGCAGGAGGGGGAGACCCCATCCTTTATCAACATCTTTTTTGATTCTTTGGCCACCCCGAAGTCTATATCCTTATTCTACCTGGCTTTGGTATAATCTCACACATTGTTGCCTACTATGCCGGTAAAAAAGAGCCCTTTGGCTACATGGGCATGGTTTGGGCCATGATGGCTATCGGCCTTCTAGGATTTATTGTCTGAGCCCACCACATGTTTACGGTAGGGATGGACGTTGATACACGAGCATACTTTACATCCGCAACAATAATTATTGCTATTCCTACAGGCGTAAAAGTGTTTAGCTGACTGGCCACACTGCACGGAGGTGCAATTAAATGAGAAACACCCCTACTATGGTCCCTAGGTTTTATTTTCCTTTTCACAGTGGGCGGACTAACAGGAATTGTGCTGGCTAATTCATCCCTAGATATTATGCTTCACGACACCTACTATGTAGTTGCTCATTTCCACTATGTTCTTTCAATAGGGGCTGTGTTTGCTATTATGGCGGGGTTCGTGCACTGATTCCCCCTGTTTACAGGCTACACACTTCACAACACATGATCAAAAGCACACTTTGGGGTAATGTTCCTAGGGGTGAACCTTACATTCTTCCCCCAACATTTCTTAGGGCTGGCAGGAATGCCCCGACGGTACTCTGATTACCCAGATGCGTACACCCTATGAAATACAGTGTCTTCTTTAGGCTCCCTAATTTCCCTAATTGCAGTAATTATATTCCTGTTTATTATCTGAGAAGCCTTTGCCTCCAAACGAGTAGTTCTTTCAGTACCTATAACAACTACTAACATCGAATGACTGCACGGCTGCCCACCGCCATATCATACCTTCGAGGAGCCCGCCTTTGTTCAAGTACAACAACGCCACTAACGAGAAAGGAAGGAGTTGAACCCCCATTAACTGGTTTCAAGCCAGCCGCATAACCGCTCTGCCACTTTCTTAATGAGATACTAGTATAGTTTAAATACACTGCTTTGTCAAGGCAGAACGGTGGGTTAAACCCCCACGTATCTTTCTATGGCCTACCCCTCACAGCTTGGTTTCCAAGACGCAGCATCCCCCGTTATAGAAGAACTTCTACACTTTCACGACCATGCCCTCATAATTGTCCTACTTATTAGCACCCTCGTTCTTTACATTATTACAACCACAGTCACAACTAAACTGACTAATATGTATATTATTGACTCCCAAGAAATTGAGATTATTTGAACCGTACTCCCAGCCATTATTCTTATCCTAATCGCACTTCCCTCCCTGCGCATCCTCTACCTAATGGATGAAATTAATAATGCTCATTTAACAGTAAAAGCTATTGGACACCAATGATATTGAAGCTACGAGTACACTGACTATCAAGAAGTCGCTTTTGACTCCTATATAGTACCCACCCAAGACCTAGCCCCTGGCCAATTCCGCCTGCTTGAAGCTGACCACCGAATAGTTGTTCCAACGGAAGCCCCTGTACGCATACTAATTACTGCGGAAGATGTTCTTCACTCGTGAGCCGTGCCAGCACTCGGAGTTAAAATAGACGCAGTACCAGGACGCCTAAACCAGGCAGCCTTTATTGCATCACGACCTGGAGTCTACTACGGTCAATGCTCGGAAATTTGCGGCGCAAATCATAGTTTTATGCCCATTGTCGTTGAAACAGTACCTTTAAACTTCTTCCAAGACTGATTAACCCTTATGCTTGAAGACGCCTCGCTAAGAAGCTAAATAGGAACAAAGCGTCAGCCTTTTAAGCTGAAGAATGGTGCCCTCCAAACACCCCTAGCGACATGCCCCAGCTAAACCCCTCTCCCTGGTTCGCCATCCTCATCTTTTCATGACTAGTCCTTCTTATTCTTATTGTACCTAAAGTACTAAAATTTGAGTACCCAAATGAAGCAACATCCCTAAGCACACAAACCCCAAAATCTAATAACTGAACCTGACCATGACAGTAAGCCTTTTTGACCAGTTTATAAGCCCCACATTCTTAGGAATTCATCTTATTGCTATTGCGCTACTAGCAGCTTGGTACTTATTTCCCGCTCCAAGCCACCGATGACTTAATAACCGCCTCCTCTCGCTACAGAGCCTCTTTATTAACCGATTCACCTCCCAACTCCTTATACCAGTTAATGTAGGCGGACATAAATGAGCCCTCATTCTATGCGCACTTATGGTCTATATTATTTTTCTAAACACACTAGGACTATTACCGTACACCTTTACACCTACCACGCAGCTGTCTATAAACCTAGGACTCGCCGTTCCTATGTGACTATCAACAGTATTAGTTGGGTTCCGAAACCAGCCCACAGCCTCTCTTGGCCACCTTCTGCCCGAAGGAACCCCTATTCTCCTAATTCCCGTCCTGATCATCATCGAAACAATCAGCTTATTTATTCGGCCCGTAGCCCTAGGGGTACGACTTACTGCCAATTTAACAGCAGGCCACCTCCTTATACAACTAATTTCCCTAGCTGCATTTGCACTTATTTCTTCTATGCCCATCGTTGCTATTTTAACATCTATCGTACTTCTTCTTCTAACTATTCTAGAGATTGCAGTTGCTATGATTCAGGCATACGTCTTTATTCTTTTAATTAGCCTCTACCTACAAGAGAACGTCTAATGGCCCACCAAGCACACGCATTCCACATAGTAGACCCCAGCCCCTGGCCCCTTACAGGAGCAGTTGCCGCGCTTTTAATGACTTCCGGCCTCGCCATATGATTTCACTATAATACAACTGTTTTGATAGTATTAGGGACCCTTTTACTGCTCCTTACAATATATCAATGATGACGGGATATTGTTCGAGAAGGCACTTATCAAGGCCACCACACCCCGCCAGTTCAGAAAGGCCTTCGGTATGGAATAATTTTGTTTATTACATCAGAGGTGTTTTTTTTCCTAGGCTTTTTCTGAGCATTCTTCCACTCAAGCCTTGCACCAAGTCCTGAGATTGGAGGATGCTGACCCCCATCCGGAATTATTCCTCTTGACCCCTTTAGTGTCCCGCTCCTTAACACAGCAGTTCTTCTTGCCTCAGGAGTCACGGTTACATGGGCCCACCATAGCATTATAGAAGGAGAACGTGTTCAAGCTATTCAAAGCCTGGCCCTAACAATCCTTCTTGGAGGCTACTTTACATTTTTACAAGGCATAGAATATCTTGAAGCCCCCTTCACAATTGCCGATAGCGTTTATGGCTCTACTTTCTTTGTGGCCACGGGTTTTCATGGGCTGCACGTAATTATTGGAACAACTTTCCTAGCAGTATGTCTTCTACGACAAATCAACTACCACTTCACAATTGAACACCACTTCGGCTTTGAAGCAGCAGCCTGATATTGACACTTCGTAGACGTAGTTTGACTTTTCCTTTACATCTCTATCTACTGATGAGGCTCATATCTTCCTAGTACTAAATTTAGTATAAGTGACTTCCAATCACCTGGTCTTGGTTAAAATCCAAGGAAAGATAATGAACTTAACGGCCTCAGTGATCTTAATTGCTAGTGGACTCTCCGCTATCATAGTTTTTATTTCATTCTGATTACCCCTCATTTCTCCCGATCAAGAAAAACTCTCGCCATATGAATGCGGCTTTGACCCGCTAGGATCAGCACGACTCCCTTTCTCCATGCGCTTCTTCTTAGTCGCCATTTTGTTTCTGCTTTTTGACCTAGAAATTGCCCTTCTTCTTCCCCTCCCCTGAGGGGACCAACTTCCTAATCCCTCAACCACCTTTATTTGGGCCACTTTACTCTTAGGCCTCCTCACACTAGGACTAATTTACGAATGGCTCCAAGGAGGGTTAGAATGAGCCGAGTAAGTGGTTATTTTAATAAAAATTTTTGATTTCGGCTCAAAAGCTCGTGGTTTAAGTCCATGACCACTTAATGACCCCTACACAATTCGCTTTTTCAATAGCTTTTATTCTAGCCCTCTCAGGCCTAGCATTCAACCGAGCACATTTGCTGTCTGCCCTCCTATGCTTAGAAGGAATAATGCTTTCCCTTTTTCTCGCCCTTTCCCTGTGGGCCTTAGAGCTAAACGTGACTAGTTTTTCAGCTTCGCCAATGCTCCTTCTGGCATTTTCAGCCTGTGAAGCAAGTGCGGGCCTAGCCCTTCTAGTAGCTACAGCTCGCACCCACGGCACCGATCGTCTAAAAAGCCTAAACCTACTACAATGCTAAAAATCCTCATCCCAACAATTATGCTACTCCCCACTGCATGGCTCACCCCAGCCAAACTACTATGACCAACAGCCCTTGCCCACAGCCTCGCTATCTCACTAATCAGCCTCCTCTGGCTAAACAACGCGTGTGATACTGGGTGGTCTATAGTAAATCAATTTATAGCCCTAGACCCCCTGTCAACCCCTCTACTAGTATTAACATGCTGACTTCTCCCACTAATGATTCTTGCAAGTCAAAACCATATAATAACAGAACCTACAAACCGACAACGAACATTTATTATTATCCTTACATCCCTGCAGGCCTTCTTAATCCTGGCCTTTTCAGCCACAGAAGTCATTTTTTTCTACATCATATTTGAAGCCACCCTAGTACCAACCCTGATCCTTATCACCCGATGAGGAAACCAGGCAGAGCGGCTAAACGCAGGCACATATTTCTTATTTTATACCCTAGCAGGCTCCTTACCACTTTTAGTTGCCCTCCTCCTCCTTCAAAATACAACAGGGACCCTGTCCCTCTTTGTTCTCCACTACACAGCCGCCTTCCCAATAGTTTCTATCGCAGACAAGCTTTGGTGAGCAGGCTGCCTACTAGCCTTTCTCGTTAAAATGCCCCTCTATGGAATACACCTCTGACTACCAAAAGCCCACGTAGAAGCACCTATTGCAGGATCCATAGTTCTTGCTGCAGTGCTGCTCAAACTGGGGGGATACGGCATAATCCGCATCATATCACTCCTTGAACCCCTAACCCCTCAACTCAGCTACCCTTTCATTATTCTCGCCTTATGGGGCGTAGTAATAACAGGCTCGATTTGCCTGCGACAAACAGACCTAAAATCTCTTATTGCCTACTCCTCTGTTGGCCATATAGGCCTGGTAGCCGGAGGCATCCTAATTCAAACCCCATGAGGGTTTACTGGAGCCCTTATTCTTATAATTGCACACGGGCTAACTTCATCTGCCCTTTTCTGCTTAGCCAACACGAACTATGAACGAACACACACCCGTACAATGGTCCTCGCCCGAGGGCTCCAAATAGCACTCCCCCTAATAACAGCCTGATGATTTATTGCTAGCCTAGCAAACTTGGCTCTTCCCCCTCTCCCAAACCTCATAGGCGAGCTTATAATCATTACATCAATTTTTAACTGGTCATGAATCACGATTATTTTAACTGGGGCGGGCACCCTAATTACTGCCGGCTACTCCCTCTACATGTTCTTGATAACACAACGCGGGCCCCTACCCCACCACATCATTGCACTCGACCCCTCCTACACCCGTGAACACCTATTACTAGCCCTGCATCTTGTCCCTCTATTACTGTTGGTAGCAAAGCCGGAACTAATCTGAGGGTGGACTGCCTGTAGACATAATTTAACCAAAATATTAGATTGTGATTCTAAAAATAAGGGCTAATATCCCTTTGTTTACCGAGGGGGGCTTGCTAGCAACAAGAACTGCTAATTCTCGTCCCCTCGGTTGGATTCCGGAGCCCTCTCGCCCTGCTTTTAAAGGATAACAGCTCATCCGTTGGTCTTAGGAACCAAAAACTCTTGGTGCAAATCCAAGTAAAAGCTATGTTTGTAGCCATTATTACAGTATCCTGCTTACTCACTATTTATTTTCTTGTTCTACTGCCAGTTTTTAGCTCATACACTCCAAAATCATGCCTCTCTTTAGCATTTTTTGTTAGCCTCGTACCCATATTCTTATTCTTTAATGGAGGCTCTGAAGTAATTACTAACACATGACACTGGTACAACACGCTAACCTTTGATGTAAGTATCAGCTTAAAATATGACTTCTATTCCATTATCTTTGTTCCAGTCGCCCTCTATGTCTCCTGGTCTATTCTAGAATTTGCATCATGATACATAGCAAGTGACCCCTACATGCCCCGATTCTTTAAGTTCCTACTAGTTTTTCTAACAGCAATAATTACCCTAGTAACAGCAAACAACCTGTTTCAACTTTTTATTGGCTGAGAAGGGGTAGGTATCATATCGTTTTTACTAATTGGATGGTGATACGCCCGAGCTGACGCCAATACAGCGGCACTACAGGCTGTCCTTTATAATCGAGTGGGGGACGTTGGACTAATCTTTGCAATAGCCTGAATCTCTATAAACCTTAATTCTTGGGAGCTCCAACAAATTTTTTCTACGGCCCATAGCCTGGACCTAACCTACCCCCTCCTCGGACTGATTTTAGCTGCCACTGGTAAGTCCGCTCAGTTCGGGCTCCACCCATGACTTCCCTCAGCCATGGAGGGTCCCACGCCGGTCTCTGCCCTACTGCACTCAAGTACCATGGTCGTAGCCGGTATTTTTCTCCTCATTCGCATAAGCCCCCTTATAGAAGACTACCCCATAATCCACACGACATGCCTCTGCCTAGGGGCCTTGACAACCCTTTTTACAGCTACTTGTGCCCTCACCCAGAATGACATCAAGAAAATCATTGCCTTTTCAACATCTAGCCAGCTAGGCCTAATGATGGTCTGTATTGGACTGAACCAGCCCCAGCTCGCATTCCTACACATCTGTACCCACGCATTCTTCAAAGCTATGCTTTTCCTCTGTGCAGGCTCTATTATTCACAGCCTTAATGACGAACAAGATATCCGAAAAATAGGGGGGATAGACCGCCTTACACCATTCACGTCTTCCTCTTTTACTGTCGGCAGCCTCGCCTTAACGGGAACCCCTTTTTTAGCAGGGTTTTACTCAAAAGATGCTATTATTGAAGCCCTTAATACCTCCCACCTAAATGCCTGAGCCCTAGTTCTTACACTTCTAGCCACCTCGTTCACAGCCGTTTATAGCCTACGCCTAGTTTATTTTGTAGCAATAGGCCACCCCCGGATACAACCCCTTCCCCCCATCAATGAAAATAACCCAGCCGTTATTTCTCCTATTAAACGACTTGCGTACGGAAGCATTATCGCAGGACTGCTTATTACTTCAAACATCACACTTCCTAAAACCCAGGTCATAACAATGCCTATTTACCTTAAGCTCTCAGCACTATTAGTTACAATTGCGGGCCTCCTGGTAGCCCTCGAGCTTGCCAACCTCACAAATAAACAATACAGCCCCACCCCTAAACTTGCCCCCCACCACTTTTCAAATATGCTGGGGTTTTTCCCCACAATCATCCACCGCCTCCCGCCAAAAATGAACCTGTCCCTTGGGCAGTATGTTGCCTCCCAAATACTAGACCAAACCTGGCTAGAAAAGGTTGGCCCCAAAGCCGTCTATACCCTCAATCTACCACTTATTACAACAACAAGTAATGCCCAGCAAGGCCTTCTTAAAGCCACCCTAGCCTCATTCCTTCTTACCCTTTCCTTAGCATTACTGTTACTTTTCTTTAAATAGCCCGAAGTGCCCCCCGACTCCCACCCCGGCACACCTCAAGCACAACAAATAAAGCTAAGAGAAGCACTCACCCCGTTAGTAAAAGCATCACACCCCCAGAACTATAAACAAGCGCAACCCCTCCAGTGTCTGCTCGCATTAAAGAAAACTCAGCAGCCTCATCCGCAGTCACTCATAACCCCTCAGACCACATACTACAAAATAAACCACCCCCAACTAAAGAAGCTACCACACAACCACCCGCATTTATGGCTACCTCACGGCTTCCCAAAGCCTCCGGGTAGGGCTCCGCAGCCAAAGCCGCAGAATATGCAAATACAACCAGTATCCCTCCTAAATAAATAAGGAAAAGCACTAGTGACAGAAAAGGGGCCCCATGTCCCACTAAGACCCCGCAACCCATTCCAGACACAACTACCAACCCAAGAGCCGCAAAAAAGGGGGAAGGATTAGAAGCAACCACAACTATCCCTAACATTAAACCCAACAGAAACATGTATATAAGATACGTCATTATTCCTACCCGGAGTCTAACCAGGACTAATGGCTTGAAAAACCACCGTTGTTATTCAACTACAGGAAAACCTAATGGCCAACATCCGAAAAACCCACCCCCTAGCAAAAATCGCTAACGACGCCTTAGTAGATCTACCAGCCCCAGTTAATATTTCAGCATGATGAAACTTTGGCTCCCTGTTAGGCCTTTGCTTAATCGCCCAAATCCTCACAGGACTATTTCTTGCTATGCATTATACCTCCGACATCAACACAGCTTTCTCCTCCGTTGCCCACATCTGCCGAGACGTAAACTTCGGATGACTCATTCGAAACATACACGCCAACGGCGCCTCCTTCTTCTTCATTTGTATTTACCTACACATCGGCCGAGGCCTGTACTACGGCTCCTACCTTTACAAAGAAACCTGAAATATTGGAGTAATTCTTCTACTTCTTGTAATAATGACGGCATTCGTTGGCTACGTACTACCTTGGGGCCAAATATCTTTCTGAGGGGCCACCGTCATTACTAATCTCCTTTCTGCAGTACCATACGTGGGAGGCACGCTAGTCCAATGAATTTGAGGGGGATTTTCAGTAGACAACGCAACATTGACACGATTTTTTGCATTCCACTTCCTGTTCCCTTTTGTTATTCTTGCAGGAACAGTACTACACCTCCTATTTTTACACGAAACAGGCTCTAACAACCCAGCAGGCTTAAACTCAGACGCAGATAAAATTCCATTTCATCCCTTCTTCTCATTTAAAGACCTCCTAGGGTTTATTTTCCTGCTCATCTTCCTTGTTACTCTTGCACTATTTTCACCCAACTTGCTAGGCGACCCCGACAACTTCATCCCCGCAAACCCTCTTGTTACGCCCCCGCACATTAAGCCAGAGTGATACTTCTTGTTTGCTTACGCCATCCTCCGGTCTATTCCTAATAAACTAGGAGGAGTTTTAGCACTACTTGCCTCTATTTTAGTACTTATAGTGGTACCCTTTTTACACACATCTAAACAACGAGGCCTCACCTTCCGCCCCGTATCGCAGTTTCTCTTCTGAGCACTAGTTGCAGACGTTGTTATTTTAACATGAATTGGGGGGATGCCAGTAGAAGACCCTTATATTGTTATTGGTCAGGTCGCATCTTTACTTTACTTCTCAATTTTCCTTATCTTCTTCCCCATGGCCGGATTATTAGAGAACAAATTACTTCAAGTAGCTTGCATTAGTAGCTCAGCGCCAGAGCGCCGGTCTTGTAAACCGGCGGCCGGAGGTTAAAATCCCCCCTAATGCTTCAAAGAAGGGAGATTTTAACTCCCACCCCTAGCTCCCAAAGCTAGCATTCTAAGTTTAACTATTCTTTGTAAATACATATATGTATTAACCCCATATATATATATACAACATATATATAATTACTTAGGACATATATGTTATATCACCATTAACCGATATTAAGCATTCATTCATCACCATTCTTTCAATGATCAACAAATACATATAATTAATAATTAACAAGATATGCATACTAAATTAATCATGCAATAATTAGGACAATAAATTAATAATTAATTATAATTTATCTTGTATATTTAAACCAAGTACCCTCATCCCTAGATTAAATATTACTGGTTGAGACAGCGAAGAATGCCATTTATTAGCAAGTCCCATTAGCTCACCGAGCTTAACGATGGTGATGGACAACGATTTTGAAGGTCGCACCTCCGTGCACTTTTCCAGGCATTTGGTTCCTAAGTCAGGTCCATTTATTGAAATCATTCCCCATTCTTTCCTTGATCCTGGCATATGGTTGTTGGTGGAGCACTATTTAACCTGCACGCCACATGCCAAGCGTTCACTCTACAGCGCATGGTTATTTTTTTTTTTTTCTCCCTTCATTCGCATTTCACAGTGCAGCGCTAAGGTTAACTGACAAGGTAGAACATTTTCTTGCATCCTGGTAAAAAAAATTCATGCATTATGATATCTATAAAAGAATTGCATAATTGATATCATGAGCATAAATAATTAGTGATTTCTCCTAATATAATTAAGAGACCCCCCTGCGGGGTTTTTGAGGGTAAAACCCCCCTACCCCCTAAACTCGTGGACTCTTATTAATTCCTGAAAACCCCCCGGAAACAGGAAAGTCTCGAGATAGGGAAAAACCAACCTAAAAACACATTTATTTACACTATTACAAATTTTTTTTTTACTTTATTATAAAAATTTAAGGTTACGTCAGGACCAAGACTTAAAATTTTTACTAGCACCCGAGGCTTAGAGGTGAATAATATTTTTCTGGGCACTAGTTTTCAGAAAAGCGTTTATTTACATTATTGCAATAATACACAT